TCAATCGTTTTTTCCCGGATGCGTTAACATTCCCCTTTTTTTCATTCTAGTTATTGACATGGTAGGGGGGTAACAAAGATTAGAGATAGCATCCACTACCTGTAACTAATCCCCCGCCCTTTCTCCCTTTGACCTTATATTCGAAAAGGGAGAAAGAAAATTGGATTCAACCTCAGCAAAGCTTGTGCTCAAGCTCGAATGTAAAATTCCAATTTTCTATTAAAAAATGAATAGAGGGAGAACGGAAATTAAAATATGGGTATAGGGCAAAAGTCTCATACACGAGACTTAAATGAAATACTGTACTGTGATTAGAAATAGAGTTAGAAATCCTTGGATTACGTCTATTCTAATATAACTGATTTCTATTTACTATTAATATTTTGTGAATATTGCCTATTCCTCTATTTACTGCAACGAACTCTTTTAAAGTCTATTTTGAGTTAGCAATTTATATTTTTTTTCTTTCTCTCCGCTTCAGGTCGAAAATAAAAGAGTTGCTTGAATTGAATAAAAAATTAACACAAAAAGGGGGGTTCATGGCCAAGGGTAAAGATGTCCGAGTAAGCGTTATTTTGGAATGTATTAGTTGTGTCCGAAAGAATGTTAATAAGGAATCAAGGGGTATTTCCCGGTATATTACTCAAAAGAATCGACACAACACACCTAGTCGATTGGAATTGAGAAAATTCTGTCCCTATTGTTACAAACATACAATTCATGGAGAGATCAAAAAATAGATCGAACCGAACGTCTGTATATCACCTTTTGAAGCTTGAAGAATAACATATTATTCTATGCAATAGTCTAATATATATAGAATAATATTCTATTCGCAATTTTATTTAAATAAAAAAGTAAAAAAGAATATATAAAAAAAAGGATTCCGAACTAGAAGCTATATATAATTTATAATAATATAAGCGATAAGCGCATATCATATAAATCAATATATAAATAAAGATAACATATAAAAAAACAAATTCAAATTAAAGAAAAGAAAAAAACCAAATCCTATTTCGGTCGGATCTAAAAAAATTAATTAGAAATAGGATTTTCGGCAGAATATTATTTATATAATAAGGAATAAATAAACTAAACAAACCATGGATAAATCCAAGCGATCTTTCCTTAAATCTAAGCGGCCTTTTCGTAGGCGCTTGCCCCCGCTTCAATCGGGGGACCGAATTGATTATAGAAACATGAGTTTAATTAGTCGATTTATTAGTGAACAGGGAAAAATATTATCTAGGCGCGTGAATAGATTGACTCTGAAACAACAACGATTAATTACTATTGCTATAAAACAAGCTCGTATTCTATCTTTGTTACCCTTTCTGAATAATGAGAAACAATTTGAAAAAGCCAAGTCGGCCGTTAGAACTACGGGTTTTCGAGGTTTTCGAACAAAAAAACAGTAGGTTTACTCTTGATTTTTCTTTTTTTCAATTGATGTTTTGCTCGAAAAAATCCGAAAATCCGGATTTTTTTGTTGTCTCGTAAGAAAAATGGAGGAAGAAGCAATCTTTTTTTTATTGAATGCCTTTGTTCATTTTGACTACTTTATTGTAATTGTATTTTACATTTTATTTTATCGGACTCATTTTTATTCTATCTTCCCGGAGTTCCTTCTCCGGGGGACTTTGTTTAAATCATTTCGGGTGCTTCTTTCCAATCTTCGATCTCATTGGAAATACTATAAAGACAATTCTTATTTAATATAGCTATTTGTGCAAGTATTTTGCGATTAAGAATCAACTGTCTCTTATACAGATCATTTATAAATTTACTATAACTATAGTATACGCCCTTTTCTGTTTCACGAATTGCTGCGTTTATCCGCGTAATCCACAACCGACGAAAATCTCTCTTTTTCTTATCTCTATCTCGATGAGCCGAAAACAAAGCTCTTATTTTCTGTTGAGTAATAATGCGAATAGTTTTTGAATGAGCCCCTCGAAAGCTTGATACAAATAAACGCATTTTTTTTCTACGTCTCCGAGCTATATACCCTCGTCTAACTCTGGTCATTGAATAAATAAAACTTTGTTAAATAACTAATTGATTTTCTTTCTCTTTGAGTTATTTTTTCGCTGGTAATAACAAAACGGATTTTTCCAATGTATAAAAAGAATTCCAATGGCTTTTGCTACTATAACCTTCCCGACCACGATTTTTTATTTTTTTGTAGCACCAACCCCAAATGAAATAAGAAATTGGATTGATACTAGTTATCCCAAAGAAAAACGTAGTCAATCTAGATAAATAAAGAAATAGTGGGTTCCTTCGTTTCTATGGTTACTTCTTAAACGGCGAGGTCCTCTCTATACACCGGAGCCCTTTACTTCGTTTAGTCAACGTTATTGGTAACTTGTACAATTAAAAATCTTCGGCTCTACCCATGAATTATCCAGTAATAGGTCTTTCACAACGAGATCCGCCTATACAGTAACGGTATTTCATTTGGAAGGTTTGCTGGATAGCTGACCCTGTTAGTCCGTTTTGCAAAAATGGTAGCATAATCTTTTTTTTTTAAGAATACTTTCCCGCTTAATGTATAGCACTTGCTACCAATGGGAACTTGCTTCTCATCTTAAATCGAGCTGGTTGGGGTTACACCAAGAGAAACCATAAATTTAATACGCAATAGATGATAGATCTTTTTTTCGATAGTGACCGTAGTTCTTCCATTTTATACTATTCGCTGGTAATGATCATTGATACTGGAAAATTTATTTCTTTTGTTGGCCCAGCCCATAATCTGAACGAGTCGCACATACACCCTAGTACATGTTCCTCGGCGCTGAGGACATCCCCGAAGAGCGGGGGATTTCGTGACGTTTCTGATTGGCTGTCTTGTGTTTCTAATAAGCTGTTTAATAGTTGGCATGCTGAATCATTTACATAAGGGACTGGTTTAGATCAATCCTAACCTGATGATTATTAATTTTTTCTAGTTATATAGAATATTCCCCAGTCAAGTAAAAAGAGAAAATCTCAATTTGCGAATTCGCCTACTTCTACTCTTTCCATTTTTCTTTCTTTACTATTTCTACTCCTTCGTTCGCTACAAGATCAATAATTCCGTGAGCTTGGGCTTCTCTTGCTGACATAAAAACATCCCTTTCCAGGTCTTCGGTTAGAACCCAAAAAGGTTGGCCTGTTCGTTGTGCATACACCTTTGTGAGAGTTTCTCGCAGAGTCAATAGTTCTTCCGCTTCCATCATACACTCTCCCGTCGATCCCTCATGAAAAGCACTAGCAGGTTGATGGATCATTACCCTGATGATATAACAAAAGGGGGTTCTTCTATCTCGCATGATGCGTCGAAGACAAAAGATAGCGAATAGCAATAAACTTGAACAACCGTACGTGCATCTTTTGCGCATTGCATACGGCTCGACAATGAAATTTACTTTTCTCTTCCATCGAAGAAAAATAGAATCGATCAGATACAGATCAGTAAATCGTCCAATTACCACCCTTCTTTTCGTGAGTTCAAAATACTACGATGGCTCCGTTGCTTTATAGATTCGTTTCGTTCATTTCGTCTGTAATTCAGCAATCCCAAAGTTTCTTTTTGATTTTAAATAAGTAATTTTTTTTATTTTCGTACTCTTTCCAACATAAATATTGTTAGGTTAGGATTAAGAGTCTTTTGGTATAAAAATAAAAAAGTTTGTGACGCTGAAATGGACTCCGGATAAATAAAAAATCGGGAATACCCTTTATCTCATACTCCTCTCTCGATACATAATCTAATGTTTTGAAAAAAAACGAACAAAATTTTGCATATCGAATTCAAAGTGCCATGCTATTTTTACTCATAATATATATATTGATATTTTTTATGGTGAAGGCATAATCTTTTTTTCTCAAATAAAAAACTCATTGGCGCCAAAGCCAAGCGTGAGGGAATGCAAAACGTTTGGTAATTTCTCCTCCGACCAGGATAAAGGATCCCATTGAAGCGGCTATTCCCATGCATATTGTATATACATCTGGTAGCACAAGTTGCATAGCATCAAAAATAGCTATTCCGGGTAATACCCATCCGCCAGGACAATTTATAAACAAATACAAATCCTGGGTCTGATCCTCTATACTGAGATATACGATAAGACCAACAAGGTAATTCGAGATCTCGGTCGTAATCTCTTGGGTTAAAAAAAGTAATCTTGCTCGATAAAGTCGGTTGATTAGGGTAAAATTGTATCCCTTAGGAACCGTACATGCACCTTTTGATGCATACGGTTCAAAAAAATGTGAAAAAGAAAAAATCAATGTGTAGATTACTGTCCTCTTCTTTTTGGATAGCAGTTTATAATGAGGGGGTTTGTCTTCTATTTTTCAATAAATATGAGTTTTTCTTCCTCGTTTCCTTATTTCTACTATAACTAACTATATAATAAATATATAGAACAAAGGAATCATAAACATAAAAACATAATGTAAAAATTATTATTGAATATGCAATAATAATAATATGCAAATTAAATACAATCATAAAAAAAAGAGTTATAGTTAAAGAGATAGTATTAGTTATAGTAAGAGTAAACTTTTCGAACTAACTGCTCGTTGATTTATTGTTTCATCGAGATTAAATGCAAACCACGATGTTATTTTCTTGTTCTTGAAGGGGCCTCTTCTCTTTAATTCTTTTAGGTTTATGCTCTACTCCGGGTAAAAATCTGCTCGATTTTTATTTGCACATATAGGGCAAATGCTTCTAATACCGCTTCTTTTTGTTTTGATAAGATTTCCTTTTTTCATTCGGCTCATGCCTTTGCCAAAAAAATAGGATATTCAACATATTGAATTCATCTATTCTATTCGAGTAATTAAGGTTCAGATGCTTTATTCCTTTTATCATTTTTAAATAGGAATAATTTTTTATACAATACAAGCATTAATTATCGATATATTATCAATTGGGATTTGTTTAAACGGAGCCTGTATACTTCATGTCATTTTATTGGTTTAACCAAGCCAACCCTAAATTATTCTAATTGATACTATTAGTCTAAATCCCCCTACAAATGGATCTAGTTGAACTTCACGCTCCGAATTTTAGATGATTCACTCAATCTTTCTTGGGCGAAGGGGGGGATATCTTGATCGGGGAAGAGAACGGGGAAAGCCCATATGACCCGCTATATCTGACAAGTCGCACTATACGTCAACCCAAGTTGCATCTTCGTCTCCCGGGATTCGAAAGGGTACTTTTGGAACACCAATAGGCATTAACTGAAAGAAAAAAGAATTAAGTACTATATTTCACTTTGATATGGAAACGTGATAATCGGGTTAGTCTTTTCATAATATCAACATATATGATAAAGGTTGATATTCTTTATCATATATTCTGTCTAGAATACATTAGAACAGGTCAGAAAAGGCGATAGAATGACTAAAGAATGACTAAAGTATAATTCTTGAGACTAGAGCCTTCCAACGATGAACAAATATGGCGACATTTGCTCATCTAAAAAGGTATCAACCCCCATTGCGTATTGGTACTTATCGGGTATAGAATAGATCTGCTTCTCTTTGTTCCTACAAACATAATTGTTCTATTATTACCAATAGAATAGAACAAATATTAACCCTTGCTCCGAGATAATTCACTGAACAGGGGTCCGTTGATAGTCATAGCATTTTCCAATGCAATAAAGTTACATAGTATCTATTTTTATTTGATAAAGGGGTATTTCCATGGGTTTGCCTTGGTATCGTGTTCATACCGTTGTATTGAATGATCCTGGTCGGTTGATTTCTGTCCATATAATGCATACGGCTCTGGTTGCCGGTTGGGCCGGTTCGATGGCTCTATATGAATTAGCGGTTTTTGATCCCTCTGATCCCGTTCTTGATCCAATGTGGAGACAGGGTATGTTCGTTATACCCTTCATGACTCGTTTAGGAATAACAAATTCCTGGGGCGGTTGGAGTATTACAGGGGGGACAGTAACGGATCCCGGTATTTGGAGTTATGAGGGTGTGGCCGGGGCACATATCGTGTTTTCTGGCTTGTGCTTTTTGGCAGCTATTTGGCATTGGGTGTATTGGGATCTAGAAATTTTTTCTGATGAACGTACAGGAAAACCTTCATTAGATTTGCCTAAGATTTTTGGAATTCATTTATTTCTTTCCGGGGTGGCTTGTTTTGGTTTTGGCGCATTTCATGTAACCGGCTTGTATGGTCCTGGAATATGGGTGTCTGATCCTTATGGACTAACTGGAAAAGTCCAGCCAGTAAATCCCGCATGGGGCGTAGAAGGTTTTGATCCTTTTGTTCCAGGGGGAATAGCCTCTCATCATATTGCAGCAGGGACATTGGGCATATTGGCGGGCTTATTTCATCTTAGTGTCCGCCCGCCCCAACGTCTATACAAAGGATTACGTATGGGTAATATTGAAACCGTACTTTCCAGCAGTATCGCTGCTGTCTTTTTTGCAGCTTTTGTAGTTGCCGGAACTATGTGGTATGGTTCAGCAACTACTCCGATCGAATTATTTGGCCCCACTCGTTATCAATGGGATCAGGGATACTTTCAGCAAGAAATATATCGAAGAGTTAGTGCCGGGCTGGCCGAAAATCAAAGTTTATCAGAAGCTTGGTCGAAAATTCCTGAGAAATTAGCCTTTTATGATTACATTGGCAATAATCCGGCAAAGGGGGGATTATTCAGGGCAGGTTCCATGGACAATGGGGATGGAATAGCTGTTGGGTGGTTAGGACACCCAATATTTAGAGATAAAGAAGGGCGCGAGCTCTTTGTACGTCGTATGCCTACTTTTTTTGAAACATTTCCGGTCGTTTTGATAGACGGAGATGGAATTGTTAGAGCCGATGTTCCTTTTCGAAGAGCAGAATCGAAATATAGCGTAGAACAAGTAGGTGTAACTGTTGAGTTCTACGGCGGCGAACTCAATGGCGTCAGTTATAGTGATCCTGCTACTGTCAAAAAATATGCTAGACGTGCTCAATTGGGTGAAATTTTTGAATTAGATCGCGCTACTTTGAAATCGGATGGTGTTTTTCGTAGTAGTCCAAGAGGTTGGTTTACTTTTGGACATGCTTCTTTTGCGCTGCTCTTCTTCTTCGGACATATTTGGCATGGGGCTAGAACCTTGTTCAGAGATGTTTTTGCTGGTATTGATCCAGATTTAGATGCTCAAGTAGAATTTGGAACATTCCAAAAACTAGGAGATCCAACTACAAGAAGACAAGCAGTCTGATACAAAATTTCTTTCGTATTTTGAGTCTCTCTTTTTGTAATTTGATTTGACATTGGGGATCAGAGAAATCTTGATTGAATCATTACCCTTTGGTTGACTCTTTCTTTATCAGGGAAATAATCCCCCATAAACAGGTATGGAAGCTATAATTGTAAACCACAATTGAATCTATGGAAGCATTGGTTTATACATTTCTATTAGTCTCGACGTTAGGGATAATTTTTTTCGCTATCTTTTTTCGAGAACCGCCTAAAGTTCCAACGAAGAAATGATTTTTCATTATCTCCGTTGAAGTAATGAGCCTCCCAATATTGAATGCTGGGAGGCTCATTACTTCAACTAGTCCCCGTGTTCCTCGAACGGATCTCTTAGTTGTTGAGAGGGTTGCCCAAAAGCGGTATATAAGGCGTACCCGGTAAAACTTACAAGTAAACCAGATATAAAGATGGCGACTAGGGTTGCTGTTTCCATTCTTATATGAATTCAAGAACGCAATGGATCTCTGATAAGATCCTTTATTTACGGGGGAATGGTATACAAAGTCAACAGATCTCAATAAATACAATCGGATTTATGGCTACACAAACCGTTGAGAGTAGTTCTAGATCTCGTCCAAGACAAACTACGGTAGGGGCTTTATTGAAACCGTTGAATTCGGAATATGGTAAAGTAGCTCCTGGGTGGGGAACTACTCCTTTGATGGGTGTCGCAATGGCTTTATTTGCAGTATTCCTATCTATTATTTTGGAGATTTACAATTCTTCCGTTTTACTGGATGGAATTTCAATGAATTAAATCTACAAGAACTACTAAGTTCGAGTTTTTCAATACTAAAGTGAAATCTCAGGTTTCTTACTTATAACCCCGTTGGTAGTTCAATCGCGGAATTTCTTTCTTTCTGTATTTCCGGAATATGAGTGTGTGACTTGTTAGAATGGATCCTATTGATAATACAGAGAATGAGTCTGTCATCTTATCTTCCTAGAGACGGTTCTACCTCGTCGGATACTCATCTTAGTATTTGGAGCACGAAATATTATTAAATAGACCCAGAATTGAACTATGATTCATATTTAAGATTCAGACCTTGTGACCGGATTCTAACTAAAAATTTTTCAATGACTTTGACTAAAAGGTAAATTCTTTCGTATTTTTAGTCATTATACCTATTTTATTTAAGTGATGATCCGATAGTTCTGACTCAGGGAATCTTTGGGCTTGGGGTTTTTATTGAATCATCGTGGTTCTAGTATGAATCTAGGGTTTCGATTAGTTTATAGGGTCTTAACAAGATAAATTCCTATCAATGAGAAAAAACAACAGTCAAAGCCGAATTACACACAACTAAAAAACCAAAGAAAAAAATAGGGAAAGAGAATATTCAAGAGGCCTGTAGTAACAATAAAAAAAGGAAGAGCCGACTTGATATTTTGGCATTATCACCACAAAGAATTTCGTATTTTAAATGCTTCGTATCTTAACTTCCGAGAAGATGAAATCGGAAGAGTAAGATATTTTTATTACATATGCGTTGGGAGCAGTATTTGTGTGTTTTTGCTTGAGCTGTACGAGATAAAATTCTCATATACGGTTCTCAGAGGGGGAGTCCCCCCGGTTTACCTATCTCAATAAAGTCTATGATTGGTTCGAAGAACGTCTCGAGATTCAGGCGATTGCAGATGATATAACTAGTAAATATGTTCCTCCTCATGTCAACATATTTTATTGTCTAGGCGGAATTACCCTTACTTGTTTTTTAGTACAAGTAGCTACGGGATTTGCTATGACTTTTTATTATCGTCCAACTGTTACTGAGGCGTTTGCTTCTGTTCAATACATAATGACTGAAGCTAATTTTGGTTGGTTAATCCGATCAGTTCATCGGTGGTCTGCAAGCATGATGGTTCTAATGATGATACTGCACGTATTTCGTGTGTATCTCACCGGTGGGTTTAAAAAACCTCGAGAATTAACTTGGGTTACGGGTGTAGTTCTGGCTGTATTGACCGCATCTTTTGGTGTAACTGGTTATTCCTTACCTTGGGACCAAATTGGTTATTGGGCGGTCAAAATTGTAACAGGCGTACCTGAAGCTATTCCTATAATAGGATCGCCTTTGGTAGAGTTATTACGCGGAAGTGCTAGTGTGGGACAATCCACTTTGACTCGTTTTTATAGTTTACACACTTTTGTATTGCCTCTTCTTACTGCTGTATTTATGTTAATGCATTTCCTTATGATACGTAAACAGGGTATTTCTGGTCCCTTATAGAGAAGATAGATTATAGATCTTTGTAATCAATCATTTATCACTTCGGGAAGGAACAATAGTATTTCATTGCTACAAATGTGTCTTATTAAAATTAAAACGAATAAGACATGTTTTTGGACATTCTCTTTCCTTCAACCCCGCAATATTGTAATATTGTATTATGTTATTTAACATAATACGACTAGTTGAAGGAAATTCTCCTAAAGGAAAATGGATTATGGGAGTGTGTGACTTGAACTATTTATTAGGCCGTGCAGATATATTCCTCTTTCTGCCACATTGAAATTCACAAACAAATGTGTCTTTGTTCCAACCACCGTATAAGCTATATACAGACGATAGGCTGGTTCGTTTGAATAGAATTATTTCTATGATCAGCCCCGAATCATGTCATGCATGAACAGGCTCCGTAAGATCCAGTCGAATCAATGATTTGGCAGAATCCAGATTCCATTTTATCTATTTCTTCATTTTTTTAATGGTTTG